TAAGGATTCCGATCTGGAAAGAGAATTGATAGCTTGTACTTTTATCGTATCAATTATCATTTCAACGATCAACTTCTCCCATAATAATATCTATACTACCTAGTATTGTCATAATATCGGCCAATTTCATTTTTTTAACTAGCTGAGGAAGAATTTGCAAATTGATAAAACCAGGTGGACGAATTTTCCATCTCCAGGGAAAAACACTCCGATCTCCTACCAGAAAAATTCCCAATTCTCCCTTGGGGGCTTCTACTCTCACATAAAGTTCTTGTTTAGACAATTCAAAAGTGGGCGAAGGTTTCTTACTAATGAATCGATAATCAAAATCATTCCATTCAGAATCCTTTGTTTTATCAAAACGCCGTACCTCTAAATTCTCATAGGGCCCTCCGGGAATTCCTTCCAGGGCTTGTTGAATAATTTTGATGGATTCCACCATTTCACCGATTCGGACTAAATAACGGGCTAGTGAATCTCCCTCTTTTTGCCATTGTACTTCCCAATCAAATTCGTCGTAAGACTCATAATGATCAATTTTACGAAGATCCCACAGAATTCCGGAAGCTCGTAGCATTGGTCCCGATAAACCCCAATTTATTGCTTCCTCTCCACTAATAATACCCACTCCTTCAACTCGTTCCAAAAAAATAGGATTACGCGTAATAAGCTTTTGATATTCAGTAACCCCTGTTAAAAAATAATCACAGAAATCCAAGCATTTATCTATCCAGCCATAAGGTAGATCAGCAGCCACCCCTCCGATACGGAAATAATTATGCATCATTCGCATACCTGTGGAAGATTCGAATAGGTCATATATCAATTCCCTCTCTCGGAAAATATAGAAGAAAGGGGTCTGCGCACCGATATCTGCCATAAAAGGGCCAAGCCATAACAAATGAGAAGCTATACGACTCAGTTCTAGCATAATTACTCTAATATAGCTCGCTCTTTTCGGTACTTGGATATTTCCCAACTGTTCTGGTCCATTTACCGTTATTGCCTCTGTAAACATAGTAGCTAAATAATCCCAACGTGTTACATAAGGAAGATATTGTATAATTGTTCGATTTTCCGCAATTTTTTCCATTCCTCTGTGTAAATAACCCAATACGGGTTCACAGTCAATAACATTTTCCCCATCTAGAGTAATGATGAGTCGAAGAACACCGTGCATTGATGGGTGTTGAGGACCCATATTGACTATCATGAGGTCTTTTCTTGTAGTCGGTACAGTCATATATTTTTTCCCCGATTCATTATTCCACGAATTGCTGAAAACCAAATGAAGTTCATTAAAAATAATAATAATAATTAATATTTAGAATTTATAATTCTAATTATTATTATTTTAATATTAATAAATAAATAAAAAAAAAAATGAACTTAACGAATTTTTGGCTCCCGAATATCCAATTGACTAATTAATTCTTTATAGCGTACTCTATTTTTCTTTGACAAATAAGCCAGGAGTCGTTGGCGTTTTCCCAGAATTTTACGTAGACCTCTCTGAGATAAATAGTCTTTTCTGTGCAATTCCAAATGGGAAGTAAGTCTACGTATCTTATTGGTGAAACTGAATACTTGAAATTCAACAGACCCCCTATTTTCTTTTTTTTCTTCTTGCGAAATAACTGAAATGAATAAATTTTTAACCATAACAAAAAATTCTGCGTCCCTTTTTCTTTATTTACATTACAAATATAGATTTTACTAATCAGTAATAATAATGCCAGTCATTTTAATTTGTTATACACAATAATCGGGATTTATTCGTATACTTCTTTTTTTTTTTTAATTCACTTAATTGATAATCAATACAATTTTTTTTTTCAATTTTATTCAAATATAGATAAAAAATTTCTAACCTACAAAAGAGAAGAATTTTGACCTAAGATAAGAAGATTATGACGACTCATTACTTACTAGATAGAATTGCTAAGATCAAGGTCAGGTAATCAGTATCATGCACCATAATCTAATATAACAACATAAGGCTGTATATATTTGTTTGGGTTCATATACCATGTCAGAGATGCCGCTTGATCCATGTAATGGAAATGTATCATCAACCAATTATCAATCGTGGATACATATGTATCCTTGACATAACGAAACGACTACCATTATTGGTATCAAACCAATAGCGATTCATACAAGCAAAATCTTCGAATCGATAATTTGGCCAAAGAAATAATTTGAACTTAATAAATCGATTTGTATCTACATCAAGATGCTTATCCTCATAAAAAAATTTACCACAGCGCTTTACATTGTTCCCATTGCAAAATACTTGATTTCTATCCCCAACATTGACATTTCTTGAATTGAAACAAATGAGAATTCTCAATTCTCTACGACGTCTAGGAGATAAAAAATTATCAGGAACAATAAAATCATAAAAATGATCGTTTCTATTCCCATTTTCATGTCGTGCAATGGATTCATTAAGACCATTCTTATCAACATTTCTTTTTTCTTGGTATCTTCGATTAGTTTGCCGCTTATTCTTATGCACCCGTGAAATAGATATGGTTTGGTACATGATAAATTGTCCGTCCCATTTTATGGATAGCCGAGCTGGTTCAATAATCAATAGTCCCCTTTTTATCAATTTTGTAAGAGTTGTAGACTTCGGAATCAGCATTACATCCAAACTTATTTCGTTCCTTTGAATAGAGGATATAGCAATTTCCTTTGGATTTCTCAATCTAAGGAGTAGGCAATATACCTTGATATTATTTAGTATTTTTTGATTAAAAGCATTATCCCATTTCAATTGAAAAAGAAAATATCTTTTCAGGAAGAAATCTAGTTCCGCTCCTATCATGGATTTATTTTTATTTTTGCTTTTTTGAATGTATGATCCCCGATAATCTTCTTTAACATGTTTTGTTTTTTTCGATGGATCAGATCCAATATTTTTGTTATTTTGTGCATATGATCCAAGATCTCCTTGGACTGGCTCTTGTTTTTCTTCTTGATTTTGATTCTCTAATTCAAGAGATTTTTTTTGATTATATAATCTATCTTTTTTTTTCTTTTCGTTGATATTTTTACTAATGTTTTTATTTATATTCAATTTAAAAAGAAGTAAATTGATTGGTATGATCCACGGTTGAATCTTATATGTATTATAAAGTGACACAAATTCTGGAAAAAACCAAAGTTCTAGATTTGATATCGGACAATTTAGGATTTCTTCATTCATTCCCATCCAGTCCAAAAATGTTTTTGTTTGATTGGTTGGGCAGATTTGTTTATGAATCGGGGGATTCATAAACACTTTCTTATCCATTTTTTTTTTATCCATTTTATCAATTATTTGATAATAATTAGTCCGAGTCTTAGTATTTTTATTAATGTTGGCGCTGGCCCCGATATCTCTATTTCTCCATTCCTCAATATCGATCTTTTTTCTAAGACAAAAATTAATAGTTCTCCAATCAAAATATTTTCTATCCGGATTTTTTTCCCTATCAATAATAGAATCTTCTCTTAGATAGTTACCAAGATCTATATCTCTCGGCAAATCAAAAAGTTCGGGATTATAATTATTGTAATTATAGGAAATCCTTTTTGATTCGTTTACTTGGAATGGCGACCCATAAATATATGAACCTTTCTTATCTTCATAATTCAGATATTTATTTGATAAAAGATCATATTTGTAGTTTTTAAATTTATCTTTTTGGTTCGGTAATGAATTTACTGCATATGCATAATTATTTTCTTTCTTGTAATGAATTAATTGGTCTTTTTCATATGAATAAAAATTGGTTGAGTTTTTATTTTGAACCATAAAATTTTGATTGATTCTATTCCGCCAATTTTGCGGTACTAATCTAGACCATCTAGTCTGAGATAAATTGTATTTATAGTGATCATTACCCATTAACCAGCTTTTCCATTCATTCATACTAAGTTTATTATACCTTGATTTTAAATGAACTATTCCGTGTGTTCCAAAAAAATATTTTTTTATTCTATCCTTAATAAAAGGAATTGTTCCGTGATATTGAAATAAAAATTTCAAGTAATGCTTGTTGATAACTTGGGCTTGTGATAATTTGTAAAATACATATGCCTGTGACAACGAAGAAAGGTCACAAAAAATCTGCGAATTTTTATTTCTAATATTAGAAATAAACTTTTTTATAGTCGAAATAAAATCAATTTTCTTTTTTTTATTTTTTTCAATATAAAATCCTTTTTTATTTGTTTCATCATTGGAATTATCCGTTATTTTGTTTTTTAATTGAAGTAAAATTTTTACATGTATTCTGGGAATATTAATGATACGTAAAAAAATATCTTTGTATATCCTTTCAATAAACAAATAAAAAAAATAGTGATATTTTCGCATTAGCCGAGCACTTCTTCTTTTTAATATCTGCCAAATCTTTTTTGGTGATTCTAATCTTTTATCATCACAATTTGTTTCGTTAGGACTAATGTTTATATACGTAGTTATAAATATATTTTTTTTTTCTTTTGTTATTTTTTCGATTTTATTTCTGATTGTATTTGTCTTATCAGCCAGATCTTTCATCTTTTTTTCTGTCAGTGAATAATTTGTCCAATCCGCAGATATAATTCGAATGGGCGATTCATAATTTATATGATTACTTATTAGTGATTTTTTTTTTTTTGTATTCGATTCATATACTTCTCTCAATCCAAATAATGGAATTAGACTTACTTTTTTAAGTTCTTTCATTATTCTTTTTATAAATCGAACTATTTTTCTAACCCATCTTGTTTTTTCTTTTGATACTTTTCGAAACCATTTTGCTCTTTCGTTTATAATTTTTAGGGCTAGAAAACGTTTTTTTTTAACTTTTATAAGTCTTTTTTCAAGTTGTTTCCAAATAGGTTCAAAAAAGGAAGGTAGTTGTCGCGGAGAACCAAAAGGTAATTCAGCTTCCATTCCCCAAACTGTTAAAAAACAAAAATTTTCTTTTTTACCTTTCTTTTTCATGGAATCTCTAGGATGT